TTATTGCTTCAAGAGAAGCTCCCATCGAAGTTCACTATGAATCTTGTGGTACCTATCATGAGATTTATGGACACTATCTGATAATAAGACGTGTAAAAAAAGAAATTCTTTGGATATACATCCGAACCACTATTGGTCATATTTTTCTTTATCGAGAAATGGAAGAAGCTATACAAGGTTTTTGTCGGGCCTGCTTATCTGATACCTATACCTTATGGTAGCTAAGTTCAAAAATTCTATGACACCGGGGTGACTTTGGGTCTCTCCGGTTCAACTAGGACTCGAGTCCCTGACCTGACTTTCTGCGCAATTTAAGATCGAGAAAAGGAAGTTTTCCAATCATTGACTCAAATCCATTGTCGAATCCAACTCATTTAAATAGGGAGGTACGTATGGCAGAACGGGCCAATCTGGTATTTCACAATAAAGTGATAGACGGAACTGCCATTAAACGACTTATTAGCAGATTACTAGATCACTTTGGAATGGCATATACATCACATATCTTAGATCAAGTAAAAACTCTGGGTTTCCAGCAAGCAACTGCTATATCCATTTCATTAGGAATTGATGATCTTTTAACAATACCTTCTAAGGGATGGCTAGTACAAGATGTTGAACAACAAAGTTTGATTTTGGAAAAACACCATCATTTTGGGAATGTACACGCGGTAGAAAAATTACGCCAATCTATCGAGATATGGTATGCTACAAGTGAATATTTGCGACAAGAAATGAATCTTAATTTTAGGATGACTGACCCGTTTAATCCAGTCCATATAATGTCGTTTTCAGGAGCTAGAGGAAATGCATCTCAAGTACACCAATTAGTAGGTATGAGAGGATTAATGGCGGATCCCCAAGGACAAATGATTGATTTACCCATTCAAAGCAATTTACGCGAAGGACTGTCTTTAACGGAATATATCATTTCTTGCTACGGAGCTAGAAAAGGAGTTGTAGATACTGCTGTACGAACATCAGATGCTGGATATCTTACGCGCAGACTTGTTGAAGTAGTTCAACACATTGTTGTACGTAGAACAGATTGTGGCACTACCCGAGGTATTTCTTCAAGTCTTCGAAATAGGACACTGCCCGAAAGAATTTTTATCCAAACATTAATTGGTCGTGTATTATCAGACAATATATATATGGGTCCGCGGTGCATTGCCATTCGAAATCAAGATATTGGGATTGGGCTTGTCACCCAATTCATAACCTTTCGAACACAACCAATATATATTAGAACTCCCTTTACTTGTAGGAGTACGTCTTGGATCTGTCGATTATGTTATGGTCGGAGTCCCACTCATGGCGACTTGGTTGAATTGGGAGAAGCTGTAGGTATTATTGCGGGGCAATCCATTGGGGAACCGGGGACTCAACTAACATTAAGAACTTTTCATACCGGTGGAGTATTTACAGGGGGTACTGCAGAACATGTACGGGCCCCTTCTAATGGAAAAATCAAATTCAATGAGGATTTGCTTCAGCCTATACGTACACGTCATGGGCATCCTGCCCTTTTATGTTATATGGACTTATATGTAATTATTAAGAGTGAAGATATTATACATAAGGTAACTATCCCACAAAAAAGTTTTCTTTTAGTTCAAAATGGTCAATATGTAAAATCAGAACAAGTGATTGCTGAGATTCGCGCGGGAACAACATACACTTTCAATTTTACAGAGAGGGTTCGAAAACATATTTATTCTGACTTAGAGGGGGAAATGCACTGGAGTACCGATGTGTACCATTCGCCCGAATTTAAATATAGTAATGTACGTCTTTTACCCAAAACAAGCCACTTGTGGATATTATCAGGAGGTTCATGCAAATTTAATGCAGTTCCTTTTTCGTTCTACAAGGATCAAGATCAAATAAACATTCATTCTATTTCTACCGAAAGAAGATATATTTCTAGCCTCTCAGGAAATAATGATCAAGAGAGACAAAAATTTTTGAGTTCGGATTTTTTTGATAAAAAAGAAGATATGATTTCTGATTATTCAGAATTAAATCGAATCGTAGGGACTGGGCATTATCATTTCATATATTCCACTATTCTCCGAGAGAATTCATATTTATTGGCAAAGGGACGAAGAAATAGATTTCTTATTCCAGTCCAATCGATTCAAGAACAAGAGAAAGAATTAATTCCACATTCAGGTTCAGGTATCTCGATTGAAATATCCATAAATGGTATTTTCCGTAGAAAGAGTATTCTTGCTTTTTTCGACGATCCTCAATACAGAAGAAACAGTTCGGGAATTACTAAATATGGGACGGTAGGGGCGCATTCAATCATCAAAAAAGAGGATGTAATTGAATATGGAGGAGACAAAAAGTTTAAGCAAAAATACCAAATGAAAGTGGATCAATTTTTTTTCATTCCCGAGGAAGTCCATATTTTATCCGAATCCTCTTCCATAATGGTACGGAACAATAGTCTCATTGGAGTAAATACACAAATCACGTTAAATACAAGAAGCCAAGTGGGCGGATTGGTCCGAGTGGAGAGAAAAAAAAAGGGGATTGAACTTAAAATCTTTTCCGGGGATATCCATTTTCCTGGAGAAAAAGATAAGATATCTCGACACAGTGGTATCTTGATACCACCAGGATCGGAAAAAACAAATTCTAAGAAATCAAAAAAATTGACAAATTGGATCTATGTCCAATGGCTCACACCTAGCAAGAAAAAGTATTTTGTTTTGGTTCGACCCGTAAGCACATATGAAATAGCGGACGGTATCAATTTAGCAACACTCTTCCCCCAGGATCCCTTTCGGGAAAAGGATAATATGCAACTTGGAGTTGTCAACTATATCCTTTATGGAAATGGCAAAGCAACTTGGAGAATTTCTGACACAAGTATTCAACTAGTTCGGACTTGTTTAGTCTTGAATTGGGACCAAGACAAGAAAAGTTCTTCCGTCGAAGAGGTCCACGCTTCCTTTGTTGAAGTAAGTACAAAAGGGCTGCTTCGAGATTTCTTAAGAATCGACTTAGTGAAATCACATATTTTGTATATCAGAAACAGAAAAAGGAATGATCCGTCAGGTTCCGGATTGATCTATGATAATGCCTCAGATCGTATCAATAAAAATCCATTTTATTCCACTTATTCCAAAGCAAGGATTCAGCAATCATTTAGCCAAAATCACGGAACTCTTCGTGTGCTGTTGAATAGAAATAAGGAATCCCAATCTTTTCTAATTTTGTCATCATCTAATTATTTTTGCATGGGTCTATTCAAGGATGTAAAATATTACAATGTGATAAAAGAATCAATTCAAAAAGATCCTCTAATTCCAATTAGTAATTTGTTGGGCCCTTTAGGAACAGCCCTTCAAATTTCGTATTTTTATTCATCATTTTACCCTTTAATAACTCATAATCAGACCTCAGTAGCGAAATATTTGCAGCTTGACAATTTAAAACAAACTTTTCAAGTACTTCAAAAATATTATTTAATGGATGAAAATAGGAGAATTTATAATCTCAGTCCATGTAGTAAGATTGTTTTGAATCCATTCAATTTGAATTGGTATTTTCTCCATCATAATTATCATGATAATTATTGTGAGGAAATGCCCACAATAATGAGTCTTGGGCAGTTTATTTGTGAAAATGTATGTATATCTAAAAAAGGACCACACCTAAAAGCGGGTCAAGTTTTAATTGTTCGCGTTGATTCTATAGTAATAAGAACAGCCAAGCCTTATTTAGCTACTCCAGGAGCAACTGTTCATGGGCATTGTGGAGAAATCGTTTACGAAGGAGATATATTAGTTACATTTATGTATGAAAAATCGAGATCTAGTGATATAACGCAGGGTCTTCCAAAAGTAGAACAAGTAGTAGAAGTGCGTTCGATTGATTCAATATCGATGAACCTAGAAAAGAGAGTTGAGGGTTGGAACGAACGTATAAAAAAAATTCTTGGAATTCCTTGGGGATTCTTGATTGGTGCTGAAATAACTATAGTGCAAAGTCGTATCTCTTTGGTTAATAAGATACAAAAAGTTTATCGATCTCAGGGGGTGCAGATCCATGATAGGCATATAGAAATTATTGTGCGTCAAATAACATCAAAAGTCTTGGTTTCAGAAGATGGAATGTCTAATATTTTTTTACCGGGGGAACTGATTGGATTGGTACGAGCGGAACGAACGGGACGCGCTTTAGAAGAAGCGATCTGTTATCGAGCCATCTTATTGGGAATAACAAGAGCATCTCTGAATACTCAAAGTTTTATATCCGAAGCAAGTTTCCAAGAAACTGCTCGAGTTTTAGCAAAAGCCGCTCTTCGGGGCCGTATCGATTGGATGAAAGGACTGAAAGAGAACGTTGTTCTAGGGAGTATGATACCTGCCGGGACCGGATTCAAAGGATTAGTACCCTCTTCAAGGCAGCATAACAACATTCTTTTCGAAAAAAAAAAATTTCTTCGGGGGGAAATGAGAGATATTTTCTTCCACCACAGAAAATTATTTGACTCTTGCATTTCAAAGAATTGATATGGTACATCAGACCGATCTTTTCTAGGATTGAATGATTCTTAACTTAGAATAAGAAAGAGGAGGCAGATGCGTCCTTTTAACTATTTGTTTGCTATTTGATTTGTTTTGGTATGGTCATTTGATTTGTTAACTTAATAAATAATTAAAAAATTAATGTAATAAAGAAAATTACGAATAGAAAGTAATGGCTTGGCTCGTCTATAAACGACCAATCTCCGGTAGAAGAGAAGGTTCCATTGGAACAATTATTTATTTCAAGGTGCCTCGTCTCTTTTTTTTTTATTAATAATAAAAAAAAGAGAGAGAGAGAGAGAAAGTGTGAGGAGAAATGGCAAGAAGATATTGGAACATAAATTTGGAAGAGATGCTGGAAGCAGGAGTTCATTTTGGGCATGGTATTAAGAAATGGAATCCTCGAATGGCGCCCTATATCTATGCAAAACATAAAGGTATTCATATTACAAATCTCACTAGAACTGCTCGTTTTTTATCAGAAGCTTGTGATTTAGTTTTTGATGCAGCAAGTAAGGGAAAACAATTTTTAATTGTTGGTACCAAAAATATTGCAGCGGATTCCGTAGCGCGGGCTGCAATAAGGGCTCGGTGTCATTATGTTAATAAAAAATGGTCTGGTGGTATGTTAACAAATTGGTCCACTACAGAAACGCGGCTTCATAAGTTCAGGGACTTGAGAATGGAACAAAAGACGGGGAGACTAAACCGTCTTCCGAAAAGAGATGCAGCTATGTTGAAGAGAGAATTATCTCGTTTGCAAACATATCTAGGCGGGATTCAATATATGACGGGATTGCCTGATATTGTAATCATAGTTGAGCAGCAAAAAGAATATACGGCTCTTCGGGAGTGTATCGCTTTGGGACTTCCAACAATTTGTTTAGTTGATACAAATTGTGATCCCGATCTCGCAGATATTTCGATTCCAGCAAATGATGACGCTCTAGCTTCAATTCGATTAATTCTTAACAAATTAGTATTCGCGATTTGCGAGGGTCGTTCTAGCTATATACGAAATCCGTGATTAATAATTAATAATAAGATAAAGAAATTATTAGATTTTTGAACTCCATAGATATAGATTTATGGAGTCGGTTATTATTTATTATTTCCGAATCGCACAAAAGAGATAAAAAAAAGACTGTGTGGATATTGTGTGATTAGTTTAGTTGGTATACAAAATATACAAGTTGAGTGGTCAAGTCCAAAAGGAAAGGGTTGAATCAAAATAAGTCTTTATTATTTAAAGTAAAGTTATATTTCTGTCAGAGGACAAAATGAATGTTATATCATGTTCCATCAACACACTAACGGGGTTATATGATATCTCTAGTGTAGAAGTCGGCCAGCATTTCTATTGGCAAATAAGGGGTTTCCAAGTCCATGCCCAAGTACTTATTACTTCTTGGGTTGTAATTGCTATCTTATTAGGTTCTGCCGTTATCGCTGTTCGGAATCCACAAACTATTCCAACTGATGGTCAAAATTTCTTCGAATATATTCTTGAATTCATTCGAGATGTGAGCAAAACTCAGATTGGAGAAGAGTATGGTCCATGGGTTCCTTTTATTGGAACTATGTTTCTATTTATTTTTGTTTCTAATTGGTCGGGTGCTCTTTTACCCTGGAAAATCATAGAATTACCTCATGGAGAGTTAGCCGCACCCACGAATGATATAAATACTACTGTTGCTTTAGCTTTACTCACGTCAATAGCATATTTCTATGCGGGTCTTTCAAAAAAAGGATTAAGGTATTTTAGTAAATACATTCAACCAACTCCAATTCTTTTACCCATTAACATTTTAGAAGATTTCACAAAACCCTTATCGCTTAGTTTTCGACTTTTCGGGAATATATTAGCCGATGAATTAGTAGTTCTTGTTCTTGTTTCTTTAGTACCTTTAGTAGTTCCTATACCTGTGATGTTCCTTGGATTATTTACAAGTGGGATTCAAGCTCTTATTTTTGCAACTTTAGCTGCGGCTTATATAGGCGAATCCGTGGAGGATCATCATTGACGAGTTTTTGAAATAGTCTAGTCTTTTTTTTAACTTAAACTGAGTTCGTCCAACCAAGCAATGGATGCGCAACTCAACAAGATAATTTGTTTATACTTAGGCAACATAAATATACAAATACAACAATCTAGAATAATAGCAAAAAAGATTCAGCTATTAGTAAATGATGTTAGTTCTAAAGTCTAATAATAAAAAAAGGAAAGAGATCGAAAAGATCTTTTTCCTAAAATCCGGATTTGGTCCATTTTGATTTATTTATATCATATCTGCCTCCAATGAAAACTCTCTCTTTACATTGATTGTTTTGTTTATTCAATTTCAATATTTTGAGTCCTATATTGAATAGGAATTTTTTTGATATCAATTTATGGCGTGTGAGTTTAAAAAAGCTGTTCTATAGAATGATTCCCATTTCAGTCGATTTCATTCAATTCAATGATTGACTAAAATCCAATTTTTAGAAATAAAAAATTGCATGAACTTAGCTCAATTAAATACTACTGTTTGTTATTTTTTATTTCTATGCAATGATTCGGCCTAATGAATTCGTTAATTTAGATTAGATCCATGTGAGATAATGATAAAAAAAAGGAAGAGACGAATTTACAAAAAACAAGATTCAAAAAAATGTGATTTTTTAGGAAAAGGGTTAGAATTAGGTATATGTAAGTTAATGGCTATACACTAACTCTTGCGCATCCTTTGAAGAAAAATTTGAGAATCCGATTGAATCTAAGATAGGAGTAGAGTAGTCGGTTTCCATTATGGAAGAAAGACGCGTATATGTGATAGTAGATATATACTAGTTATATATGAACTCCAAATATATCTAATCCATCGCATCGGACTGCTGTGAATTTAGATAGGGATTCCAATAGGAGTTCTTCTGTTTCGTCTTTGATTCGAAATTGAATCAATAAATAGATGAAATGAACTAAAGACAAATAATGAAAAATTCAAATAATGGGTTGGAAAACAGAAGTGAACGAACAAAGGTTGTATGTATGGATTCAAAAAAATCCTGTGGATAGGAACTAAAAAAGAGATATGGAAATAGTTCTTTCTGAGAGTTCAATAATCAATATTATTACTTCAATTTTCAATTCCAAGTTTTGAGTTACTTCAGCTGGTTGAATCTTAGCGATGGAATAATTAACTCAAAACTCATTGGATGATTGTATCATTAACCATTTCTTTATTTTGGTGTGAGGAACTTATCATGAATCCATTGATTTCTGCCGCTTCCGTTATTGCTGCTGGGTTAGCTGTCGGACTTGCTTCTATTGGACCGGGGATTGGTCAAGGCACTGCTGCGGGCCAAGCTGTAGAAGGTATTGCAAGACAGCCCGAGGCGGAGGGAAAAATACGAGGTACTTTATTGCTTAGTTTGGCTTTTATGGAAGCCTTAACAATTTATGGTCTGGTTGTAGCATTGGCCCTTTTATTTGCCAATCCCTTTGTTTAGTCCTATAAATATGAGAATTCTGTATTTTTTTTTATGGATTAAGACTGACTCTTTGCTTTTTCAAAGTATATCAAGATTTCACTCCTACAATTACTTATTCGTTGGACAATAATACATGGGAAGGATTAATTTGAGGATGAGGAATTACCGTACTGACTCGCTTTCTTCCTTCCCCCTTTATCTTAGTTCAAAGGAAAGCCTTTTTAGTTTATGTTTATTTAAGGAGTATTGCAAGAACTGAGGTTTTTCGCCATTGACATGAGACCTGGTCCCTAATTCTAATAATGATCATTATTTTTGGGAATTTTTTTTTCATTTCAATTAAAAAAAAATACATTTCTATGGAAATAGAATCTTTTTTTGATTCTGTATAGGTAAATTAAAATTAACAAAATAAATACTAAAATAAATAAAAAATCAATAATCAATATATAAATATACAGGAAAAATAAAAAAAGAGTTGAAAGTGATATAATACAAAAAGGGACAGAGTTCTTTTTTTTTAGTCCATCTAAAAGAAAATAGGAGATCATATGAAAAAAAATGTAACCGATTCTTTCGTTTCCTTAGGTCACTGGCCATCCGCCGGGAGTTTCGGGTTAAATACCGATATTTTAGCAACAAATCCAATAAATCTAAGCGTAGTGCTTGGTGTATTGATCTTTTTTGGAAAGGGAGTGTGTGCGAGTTGTTTATTTCAAGAATAGGCTGGATCCACCCAGCTGTACTTTTTTTGTTAGAACTAGGAAAGAGTGCATGATCCCGCGAATTACTTCTGAATAAATTCAAAAATCATATTTAAGAACCATAGCATTTCGTGATTCATTCATTGGTATATCGACTTTGATTCTCTATTAACCAATAATTTGTGACCATTAATATGGTTAAAGCCAAACTGTTTGAAGTTCAGATGCAGCATAGTACTCTTTCTACTACTATGTTTAGTTTATAAATACATAGGTTATAAAGAGTTTTTTTTATACAATACAGAAATCAAAACGAATAGTTCGAATTTTTTTCGATATAAAACACTCATGTCGATAAAATGATTTGGGTCTTTTTTACAATGCCGAATTGATGACCTATGTATAAAGTGAGAAGAATTCTTTGGATTTGAAAGAAAAAAAAGAAACAACTTTGCTGACAATTACAATATTAAATATTAGAAATTTTCTATTAATTCTGAATTCTATATTATAAAACAAATATATATATTTGATTTGATATATTTCTATATTTGATATATTTTTGTCAGAAGAATCCTCCGAATATTTGAGTATTGGATTATGATTATTGATCAGTTTCAATATTGTGAAATATGAACAGAGATCAATATTTTGAAATAGGAATAGATAAAAGGGGGAGAGGATAGGCTCATTACGTGAAAAATAGAAAAAGTATATAATATATGGGAATTCATTCTCTCTCAATTAAGTAATTGAGCATGAGAGCCAAATGAATCGAAAGATTCATGTTTGGTTCGGGAAGGGATTATGGAATTTTGGAAATGAAAATGAATGGAAAGATAATCTACTTTCATTAAGTGATTTATTAGATAATCGAAAACAGAAGATCTTGAATACTATTCGAAATTCAGAAGAATTGCGAAGGGGGGCTGTTGAACAGCTGGAAAAAGCCCACACCCGCTTACGGAAAGTGGAAATGGAGGCAGATCAGTATCGAGTAAATGGATACTCTGAGATAGAACGAGACAAATTGAATTGGATTAATTCAACTTATAGATTTTTGGAAAAATTAGAAAGTTCCAAAAACGAAACCATTCTTTTTGAACAAGAAAGAGTGATTAATCAAGTCCGGCAACGGGTTTTCCAACAAGCTTTACAAGGAGCTCTAGGAACTCTGAATAGTTGTTTGAATAATGAATTACATTTACGTACAATTAGTGCTAATATTGCTATGTTTGGGGTGATGAAAGAACTAACTGATTAGCCCCTTTTTTACTACTC